GAATCCTTGTTATGGAGTCTAGAAAATGGCTGTCCCCTGATTAACTTATACCTAAGAACTTACTCAAAATTTTACTTTTTTATCCTATAGGTATACCTATACAAAAATATGTCGAATCCTTTCAGAAGCATGACCTAAAATAAAAAAAATCTTTAGTATCTAAACAAAATCGAACCATGCCGTTCGAAAGTGATTCAGAAATAAAACTTTCATTAATTCATTTTTTTCTTTAATTTTAAAACATCCGAAACTTTTTTGAGCAGGGGTGGTATTAGACAACCCCCTTTTTTTTTCACAAATCGTAAGTTCCGGATATCCAATTTTTATATTAGAAGGATTACCATATATAACACAAAATTTCTCCGCCGATTCTTTTTAGTCGAGCTTCTCGGTCTGTCATTATACCTTGAGAAGTCGAAAGGATTACAATTCCTATTCCGCCTAAAATTCGTGGAATTCGTTGAGAGTTAGAATAGATTCGTAGACCCGGTCGACTTATTCTCTTTAAATTTAAAATCGTTTTATAGGATTCTTTCTTATTTCGTCTGTGTCTTAGGGTTAAAATCAAAAAATATTGGTTGTTTTCGCGATGTTTCCGTACGTTTTCGATAAAACCCTCTCGTAAAAGGATTTTAACAATGCTTTCGGTGATGTTAGTCGATCCTATCCGAACCGTTCCTTTTCTATTCATGTCAGCATTTCGTATAGAGGTTATTATATCAGCAATAGTGTCTTTCCCCATGATAAGTTAAAATTCCTTATTGTTCTATAATTTTGATATAATCAACATGTTCTTTTTCTTTTATTTATATATAGACGAATTATATATTAATATATGAATTAAATTCTTAATATTTTATTATTAAGGGTATATGCGTGATACACAATCTATTAATTAATTTTATTTCAATACCATTTTTTTTAATCCGATACTAACTATCGATATTTAGATCTTATAATACCTCAGGAGCTAATGAAACTATTTTAGTAAAGTTTAATTGTCTCAATTCCCGTGGGATCGCCCCAAAAACTCGAGTTCCTTTTGGATTTCCTTCTTGATCAATGACAACGGCGGCATTGTCATCATATCGTATTATCGTCCCATTGTTACGTTTGAGTTCTTTACAAGTACGTACAATTACAGCTCTAATCACTTCTGATCTTTCTAGAGGAGTATTTGGTATTGCTTCCTTGATTACAGCAACAATAACGTCACCAATATGAGCATATCGGCGATTACTAGCTCCTATTATTCGAATACACATCAATTCTCGAGCCCCGCTGTTGTCTGCTACATTCAAATAGGTTTGTGGTTGAATCATATCATTTTTTTTTATCTCTTCTTTTAATGCAAAGGACGAAGTAAAAAAAATATTGTTTGTCAAAAAAAGAAAACTTATAATCTTTTTATCCTTAAATGTTATTTAGCTTTTTCATTCTATATTCCTATTCAGAAATAATGAATTGGGTTTTTATAGGCAGTTTTGATGCCGCTATTGAAATAGCTTTTCTGGCTATATTTTCGGGTACACCACCCATTTCATAAAGGATTTTACCTGGTTTAACCACAGCTACCCAATACTCAGGGGATCCTTTCCCAGAACCCATACGCGTTTCCGCAGGTCTTACTGTAACTGGTTTGTCTGGAAATATACGTACCCAAATTTTTCCACCACGTCGTACATTTCGTGTCATTGCTCGTCGCCCTGCTTCTATTTGTCTAGATGTGATCCAGGCGGGTTCAAGTGTTTGAAGAGCATATCTGCCAAAACAAATACGAGTCCCACGAGAAGATATTCCTTTTAGTCTTCCTCGATGTTGTTTACGAAATCTGGTTCTTTTTGGGTTATAGTTGATGGGGTTTTTCTAAATTAGAAATTCCATCTCTACTACAGAACTGAACGTGAGAGTTTCTTCTCATCCAGCTCCTCGCGAATAAAAGGACTAAAAAAGCTTGTATTAAGATATAGATGTAGTTAATGATTAATTCTATTAATCATGGTATTTTTTGAAATTGCATCTGATCTCTTCTAAATCTGTGTATGTCTTTTTCGAAATGGAATCCAAGATGAATTCTATTTATTTAAAAATAACGTAATAGCAGCATCTCGAATGTCGTTTTTGTTAGAGTTAGAATATTCTAACAAATCCTTATTTTCTTTTATCTTTTTCATTTTTTTTTTATTTTATTACTTTTTTTTATTAAAAAAAAAACAAATTTTTCGCCGGCGAATATTTACTCGTTAAATATCTATTTAAGTTTGATGTTTATCCCACGAGGTCTCAGAATAAAAATCAGAATAGATAATCAAGTTTCTGGTTTATTCCGCCATCCTGTCCAATGAATTACTAAGATTTGTTTTTCAATAGAATCCTCTATATTCATGGGTTACGTCGTTCCCATCGCTTCTTGATTAATCATTAGGCCCGAATTCTACAATGGAGCTCTTATATGAAATTTGGAATTTCATTTTTTAATTTGTTTTTGAGTCAATTTTCT